TATAATATACGGATCGTGCTGTAAGCAAAAAAAAAAAAAAGATGAAATCATTCCAATTCCAATGGACTTCAACAAATAAAAAACTTATTCTTAGGTAAATCAATTTCGAAATGTTTTTGTATAATGACCAATATCTGTTTTACATCTTCTATGCGAAAATGTTCAATTTTCATAAGATCTTCTTGACTCTTATTCAAAAGGTCTAATAATGTATGTATATTGGACCTTTTGAGGCAATTATAGGTCCTCGAAGGCAATTCTAATTGGTCAATAAAAAAACATTTCAATTCGATTTCTTTTTTTTTTCTTAGTTTATCCAATCCATCATGAAAAGTGAAAAAGGGTAAAGTAACCCTATTTTGATTGTCCTCTACATTTTTATCTTGTTCTTCTGCATGTAGAAACGGAATAAATAAATCAATCAAATTACGGGAGGCTTCGTAAAGTGCTTCTTTAGGAGTTAAACTTCCATTCGTCCATATTTCGAGAAAAAGTATCTCTTGTTTTTCATTCCCATTACTATACGAATGAATACTATGATTTGCATTTCGAACAGGCATGAATACAGCATTTATTGGATAACTTCCTTCTTCAGCGTTATTTGGTGTTTTCATACGATATCCTCGATTACTCTCTATTTGTAATCCAATACAAAAATCAATTGGTTCCGTCAGGCTAGCTATATGTTGTGTAGTATCAACGATTTCCACAGAAGGTGGTGAGATGATGTCTTGAGCAGTTACATATCCAGGACCCTTGACGCAAATAGATGCGTCGCGAGTTCCATACAGATTACTTTTCAATACAATTTCTTTCAAATTCATTAAAATTTCATGTACGGATTCTTCAATACCTTCTATGGTAGAATATTCATGTGGTATCTTTTCAGATTTTGCGCGTGTAATACATGTTCCTTCTATTTCGCCAAGCAAAGCCCTTCGCATCGCAATGCCTATTGTATCAGCTTGACCTTTCATAAGCGGAGACAGAATAAAACGTCCATAATAAAAACGCTTACTGTCTTCTCTTGATTCAACACACTTCCACTGTAGTGTCCGAGTAGATACTGCTACTTCTTCTCGAAACATAGTCATATTATTTGATCCGATCATTTAATCATTTCTTTCTCTTGAAATTCGTTCAATTCTCAATTCTTATTTCTATATACGCCTTTTTTTAGGAGGCCTACACCCATTATGTGGCATAGGGGTTACGTCTCTGACAAAACTTAATAGTATACCACTTCTACGAATGGCTCGTAGTGCTGCATCTCTTCCAAGACCAGGACCCTTTATCATAACTTCTGCTCGTTGCATACCCTGATCTACTACTGTACGAATAGCGTTTGCGGCTGCGGTTTGGGCAGCAAACGGCGTCCCTCTTCTTGTGCCCTTGAAGCCGCAAGTACCGGCGGAGGACCAAGAAACAACCCGACCCCGTATATCTGTGATTGTTACAATGGTATTGTTGAAACTTGCTTGAACATGAATAACCCCTTTTGGTATTCGACGTCCAGTCTTACGTGAACTAATGCGCCCACTCCTACGTGAGCCAATTCTTGTTATGGTTTTTGTCATATTTTATCATCTCCTAAATATGAGTCAGAAATATACGTATATTTTATTTTCATGTCAAAATGTGTCCTTTATTTGTTTGTGTATTGAGTCCTTTGGAGAGTTTCTTTTAATAAAAAATTTATCCCTGTCTCTGTTTATGCCTCGGGTTGAAACAAATTACTATAATTCGTCCCCGCCTGCGGATCAGTCGACATTTTTCACAAATTTTACGAACGGACGCCCTAATTTTCATATTTGTTTCTCCTTAATTTTATTTTAATTTTGAATCTACTCCTTCGAAGAAAAGAAAATAAGTCTCTTGAAATTTTTAACCTCCGATTGTATCCGAACGAGAAGAATGTTGAAAAGTCACTACGAACCCGAAACATACCATTGGAAAGTGATTCAGTAATTAAACCTTCATGAATCCATTTTTGTTCTTTCATTCCAGGTAACCCCTTTAATTATCAACTCATGGAGTAGGAGTGATATTAGACAACCCTTCCTCTTTTTTCAAAAAAAAAATAGGAAGTTTTCCTACGGATGCAATTCGTAGATCATAAAGATCACCATATATATAACAAAATTTCTCCCCCGATTCCTTCTAGTCGAGCCTCTCGGTCTGTCATTATACCTCGAGAAGTCGAAAGAATTACAATACCCATTCCTCCTAAAATCCTAGGAATTCGTTGATGGTTGGAATAGATTCGTAGGCCGGGTCGGCTGATACGTTTTAAAACAGTTCTATATGGCCCTTTTCTATTCCTTCTATGTCGCAGAGTTGAAACCAAGAAATATTTCTTGCTTACTCGATGTTTTCTCACATTTTCGATAAAGCCTTCGCGTAGAAGTATTTTAACAATGTTTTCAGTGATATTTGTAGATGCTATTCGAACCGTTCCTTTTTTATCCATGTCAGCATTTCGTATAGAAGTTATTATTTCGGCAATAGTGTCCCTACCCATGATGAACTATAATTATTGGTGCCTCCGGGTTTTTATATAATCAGCATGCTCTACTCTTTTTTTTTCATGAATTATTAAAGGTATATGCGTGAGAAACAATCTACTAATGCATTCTACTAATTAATGGAATCTAATTCAGTTCAGATATCTTACTATGAACCTCCCTTTTTTTATGTTTTATTATGTTTTCATCTATTAGTATTTATTTAGAATCTATTTATAATACCTCAGGAGCTAATGAGACTATTTTAGTAAAATTCAACTGTCTCAATTCCCGAGCGATCGCACCAAAAACTCGAGTTCCTTTTGGATTTCCTTCTTGATCAATGACAACTGCTGCATTGTCATCATATTGTATTATCATACCATTGTCACGTTTGAGTTCTTTACATGTACGTACAATTACAGCTCTGATCACTTCTGATCTTTGTAGAGGCATATTGGGAACTGCTTCTTTGATTACAGCAACAATAACGTCACCAATATGAGCATATCGGCGATTACTAGCTCCTATGATTCGAATACACATTAATTCTCTAGCCCCGCTGTTGTCCGCTACATTTAAATAGGTCTGAGGTTGAATCATATCATTCTTATTATTTTTCTCTTTTTTCTTTCAATGCTAACTAACTAAAGGGCGAAGAAAAAAAGAAGAAAGATTGTTTGTCCAGAAATAAAAAAACTGCGGTTTTTTCATCACAAGGCCCCTTTCCTTTCGTTCCATATCCCTATCCCGCAATAACGAATTGAGTTCGTATAGGCATTTTGGACGCAGCTATAGAAATAGCTTCTCTGGCTACAATTTCTGATACTCCACCCATTTCATAAAGTATTCGACCCGGTTTAACGACGGATACCCAATATTCGGGAGATCCTTTCCCCGAACCCATACGTGTTTCGGTAGGCCTTACTGTAACAGGTTTGTCTGGAAATATACGTACCCATATTTTTCCACCACGACGCGCATATCGTGCCATGGCTCGTCGCCCCGCTTCTATTTGTCTAGATGTGATCCAAGCGGGTTCAAGTGCCTGAAGGGCGTATCCGCCGAAACAAATTCGATTGCCTCGATAAGATATTCCCTTCATTCTTCCTCTATGTTGTTTACGAAATCTGGTTCTTTTGGGGTTATAGTTGATGGTTGTTTCTCAATGCCATCTCTACTGCAGAACTGGACATGAGAGTTTCTTCTCATCCAGCTCCTCGCGAATGAAACGATTAAATAATATTGTATATATTTTGAATTGAATGAATAATGAATCATGGAATTTTTTGAGATATAATCTGTCACGTACACGTAGGAATAAAATAAAATGATAAATTCCATTTTATAATTAATGAATCTTCATTTATTTTTACCTTTATTTTATTTATTTTTATTGAATTGCCCAAAACTTAGCAATCCAGTAAGGCTTTCGCGGGCGAATATTTGCTCTTTCAACATCCCTTTCATTCGTAGGGGCGTTCCATGACCTATCAGAATAAATGAATTGGTTCTTGGCTCGTTCCGCCATCCCACCCAATGAATCATTAGGATTCGTTTTCAAGGGAATCTTCCTCAGTCACAGGTTCTGTCGTTCCCATCGCTTCTCGATTAATGACTAGGCCCGAACTCTGCAATGGAGCTCCTAATAAAATTTGTTCCTGAATCAATCTTCTCAGTCTTTATTGACTCGGCGCTCTTTATTCTTTTTTATTTTTCGTATAAATTGTATTCATATTCATCGAATCTAATTATTAATTATGGACGAATACATTAATGCTTTATTACATTGCCTTTTATAAGATAGTTCATAGACCATACATATTGGAATCATATATCATTGCTATTCTTTTTCTTTCTTTCTCTCACCCCTCCATTTATCCATATCCCTTTGTTTTTGCTTCACAACCTTATAGATTGATTTTTCTTTTATGTAAAAAAAAATGCTTCAGTTGCTACAACAATATGATCAATACATCATATAGCGACTGGTTCCTTGGATCCAGATAATACGAAGCAATGAGCTGGTTATTAGTTATATAGTTATTAGTTCATACTAGGGGATGGCCCTTTGTTTTTTAATCCTAACCTAACTCTAAATAAAAAACCAACGAGTCACACACTAAGCATAGCAATTATATGGAGATGGAGTCAATCGAATTGTTATTCAACCCTATAGAATTAAGAATTCAAAAAAATTCTCATTTTTTTGATTGAACGGAAAAAAATGAACGAGTTTGTGATTTTTTATTCAATTGCCGGATGGATGGAACAGAAAGACAACGAAAGGCCCATTATTCCTCGTCTGCAAATATCCAAATTTTGATTCCTAATGCCCCATAGATAGTTCGAACTGTATAGGAACAATAATCAATTTTGGCTCGAATGGTTTGTAGGGGAACCCTACCTTCTCTGATCCATTCGACACGTGCTATTTCCTTTCCGTCGATACGCCCTGCAATTTGTACTTGAATTCCCTTTGTATCTGCTTTTTCA